ACTCCTTTCACTGTAACAGAATACGGTATTCTAGATTCATAACCTCTCTCAAGCAAGAGAAAGAAACATCAATTTATTCATGGATATCCACGATATGTTCCCTATGGTGACCGGGTTCATGAATTATGGTCAACAAACAGTACGGGCTGCAAGGTACATTGGTCAAAGTTTCATGATTACCTTATCTCACGCGAATCGTTTACCTGTAACTATTCAATATCCTTATGAAAAATCGATCACATCAGAGCGTTTCCGCGGTCGAATCCACTTTGAATTTGATAAATGCATTGCTTGTGAAGTATGTGTTCGTGTATGCCCCATAGATCTACCCGTTGTTGATTGGAGATTGGAAACAGATATTAGAAAGAAACGATTGCTTAATTATAGTATTGATTTCGGAATCTGTATATTTTGTGGTAACTGCGTCGAGTATTGTCCAACAAACTGTTTATCAATGACTGAAGAATATGAACTTTCTACTTACAATCGTCACGAATTGAATTATAATCAAATTGCTTTGGGTCGGTTACCAATGTCAGTAATTGGAGATTACACAATTCGAACAATTATGAATTCGACTCAAATAAAAATAGCCACGGATAACCCCCTTGATTCAAGAACGATTACCAATTACTAAGATTCCGTTTTGATCTAAAGAAGCGAAGTTTCTTTCATTTTGGTTGGTTAGTAACTACAAAACATAACTATTGATTGGTGAGAATCACGGCTTGATTTGAATTTAGAATAGATTCATATATTCGTGATGATTTCGAAATATCAAATTTCAACTACTCTTTCGGATACAAAAGCGGGATTGGTCCAATAACTGTATCTACATCAATCCACACCACATTAAGATTCAATTCAATTAGGCATATACAAGAAAAAAAAAAAAAGAAAGATAGGGTAACCTCTTTTTTCCTGGCCCAGTCAGTAAGGTCATGAAAATGAAATATTTCAACTTATTTATCTCTTATTTTACACATAATGGATTTACCTGGATCAATACATGATATTCTTTTAGTATTTCTAGGATCAGGTCTTATATTAGGAGGCCTAGGGGTGGTATTACTTACCAATCCAATTTATTCTGCCTTTTCATTAGGATTGGTTCTTGTTTGTATATCCTTATTCCATATTCCATCTAACTCCTATTTTGTAGCTGCTGCACAGCTCCTTATTTACGTGGGAGCCGTAAATGTCTTAATCGTATTTGCTGTGATGTTCATGAATGGTTCAGAATATTACAAGGATTTATATCTTTGGACAGTTGGAGATGGAGTTACTTCACTGGTTTGTACAAGTATTCTTTTTTCACTAATTACTACTATCTCAGATACGTCATGGTACGGGATTATTTGGACTACAAGATCAAACCAGATTATAGAGCAGGACCTGACAAGTAACGTTCAACAAATTGGAATTCATTTATCAACAGATTTTTATCTTCCATTTGAACTCATTTCTATAATTCTTTTAGTTGCTTTGATAGGTGCAATTGCTATGGCTCGTCAGTAATAAATACTTAGAATTAGAAATCCAAAATAAAATAAAATAAATAAGGCCGTGTTTTGTTCTGTGTTATTATTATGACATCAATTTCCCTTCAGTTCCATTTTGATATTCTATTGTTCATATATTAAATTGAATGGGTTTGAGTTCGATCCATTACTAATACCTTCCTTTTTTCCGTACTTGTTATATTCTAGTCAATCAAATCGGTTAAATTGTATTGTTGTTCATATTGAAATCAATCTCAATTGATGAGGAGTTGGTCAATGATGACCGAGCATGTACTTATTTTGAGTGCCTATTTATTTTCTATCGGTATTTATGGATTGATCACAAGCCGAAACATGGTTAGAGCACTTATGTGTCTTGAGCTTATACTGAATGCGGTTAATCTAAATCTCGTAACATTTTCTGATTTATTTGATAGTCGACAATTAAAAGGAGACATTTTCTCGATCTTTGTTATAGCTATTGCAGCCGCTGAAGCAGCTATTGGGCCAGCTATTGTTTCGTCGATCTATCGTAACAGAAAATCAACTCGTATCAATCAATCGAATTTGTTGAATAAATAGTCGTAATGATATAAATAAAGACAGATATATAGAATATTTACCAATTAGAATTAGCGTGTCGTGTATAACTCGTATGACCATGTTTGCTGAAACGTAATAAATCAAAGTATCTTGGACCTCTCTCATTCTCATGACCAGATCCAGAAGTAGATTGATTATTCAATTAAAAAAAATTCTGGTAAACCACTGATTCGTCTGGTGTCTACAATATATGATTCAGTTACTACTGATTTTACCAGATCGAAAATTGATAACGTTCAAAAAATTGATAGATCCAATGTCACATTCAGTAAAGATTTATGATACATGTATAGGGTGTACTCAATGTGTACGAGCCTGCCCCACAGATGTATTGGAAATGATACCTTGGGACGGATGTAAAGCTAAGCAAATTGCTCCTGCTCCAAGAACAGAGG